GACTCAAAAAAAAGACCGGCCTAATCAAAAATTATACTTGTCTCAAGAGTATGATCCTTTTTTGAACGGACCATATCGTGGAACACCCCAACAGCGGTTTTCACCTTCAATCAGAAATAAAACCCATTTTAGAAAGACAGTTAAAATAAATAAGATTCATGGTATCCTTCTTTATGGTACTGATTACACTGATTACCAAGACTTTAAACAGAAAGAATTTGAACAGAAAATGGATACATTTTATAAAAAACCATTTTCAACAGAAATTAATATTTTTTTAACTTTCATCCGTAAATTTGCTAGAAAAACAAGATTGAGTCTCAATTTGACGAGCCCCTCTTTTTATAAAAATTATAAAAAAAAATTTTCAACAGAAATTAATATTTTTTTAACTTTCATCCGTAAATTTGCTAGAAAAACAGGATTGAGTCTCAATTTGAAGGCCCCTTCTTTATTTTCAGAAAAAGAACATGATAAAAAAAGAAAAAAAAAATCTATTGGAATCAAAGAAATCTGTAAAAAAGTCCCTCGATGGTCATCCAAATTAATCAGCGAAATGGAAGGAGAATTTCTCGACTACGTACCTGGGAGAGTGCAAAAAGAACCCCATCTTTGCTCAAGAGGAATGAAAGAAATAGTGCTATCTAAAGAGCCGAAAATTTTGGCTGATCCCTATGCACGCCAAGACTACGCGATTTACCTAGATATGTTGAATGAGCCGGATTTTGAGCGAGACCTAATCATGAGTTCTACACGCGCTCAAAGGCGGAAAGTTATTATTTTGAAACTGCTTCACCCAAAACCGCAGTCCCCGCTTTTTTGGGGCAAAATCAAAAGTGTCCTCGGTTATTTTTTGACTCATCCAATAAAATTTATTTTTATAAATTGGATGGGTAAAAGAACAAAATCAAAAATTTTAAATTCTACAAAAAAACAGACAAAAACAAGAGAGGAAAAAGCGAAGATCACATCCCAGGAAAAAAAAAGGGAAGAACTAATGCGGATACAAATGGAGGGCGTATGGGAAAACCTGCCATATGGACCGGGAATACGAAGTTCCTTATTACTAATGCAATCGCTTCTTAGAAAAAATATAAGTCTCCCTTTACTCATAATAGCTAAAAATATTGGCCGTTTATTATTTTTGCAAGCTCCTGAGTGGATTGAGGATTTTCAGGAATTGAATAGAGAAAGGCATTTTCCGTGCACCCATCTTGGTGTTGGACTAACCGATCAAGAGGTTTTGGCCCATTTCATGGAAGAAGGTTTTGACATAAAAATCCTAAATCCTTTCCGCTTGAAACCTTGGCACAGATCTAAGCTAAAAGCCCCTCGCAAAGATCGAATCAAAAAGAAAAAAAAACGAAATGTACAAAAGGAAGTGGAAGATGATTTTGGTTTTTTAACCATTTTGGGAATGGAAACTGAATATCCTTTCGGTTCTCCCCGAAAAAGATCTTCTTTGATGACTTCCTTTTTTAAACCCATTTTTAATAAACTAGGAAAACAAATGAAAAAAAAGAAGGCTTTTAAAGATTTTAAAGTTCTAGGAGTTTTCAAAAAAGTAATATCAAAATTCTCAAAGAGAAATTCAATTCCATTAGTTAGATCGAAAAAAATAGATGAATCAAGTGAAACTAAAAAAAATTCTATAATCAACAATCAGATAATTGAAGAATCGTTTACTCAAATTCGATCTATAGATCGGGCAAATTCTTTACAGACAGAACAAAAAATGAAGAATCTAACTGAACAAGAAATGAAGAATCTAACTGATAGAACAAGCACAATCAAAAATAAAATACAAAGACTTACAAAAGATAAAAAAAAAGAAACTTCCGGAATAAATAGTAGTACAAATTCTAATGTAGAATCACAACCACTAAAAAGGATTTGGCAAATATTAAAACGAAGAAACGCTCGATTAATCAGTCAATTACATTATTTAAAATTACATTATTTTCTCAAAATTTTTATTGAAAAAATATACATAGATCTCTTTTTACGTATCATTAATATTGCCAGAATCAATACACAACCTTTACCAGAAAAAATTATTGAGAAATACATTTCTAATAATGAAAGAAATCAAAAAAATAATGAAAGAAATCAAAAAAAAATGAACTTTTTTTCGGTTTCGACTATCAAAAAGGCACGTTCTAATTATACTATTAGAACTACTAAGAAGAATTCACATATCTTTTATGACTTATCTTCCTTGTCGCAAAGATATGTATTTTTTAAATTATCACAACCCCAAGCTATTAACTTGTCTAAGTTAAGATCTGCTCTTCAATATCATGGAACATCTTTTTTTCTTAAGACTGCAATAAAGGATTCTTTTGAAATACAAGGAATATTTCATTCCGAATTAAGGCATAAGAAACCTCGAAGTTATGATCAATGGAAAAACTGGTTAAGAGGCCATCCTCAATACATCTTATCCCCGATCAGATGGTCTAGATTAATACCACAAAAATGGCGAAATAGAGTCAATCAACGTTGTACGGCTGAAAATAAAGATTTTAAAAAATGGAGTTCAGATGAAAATGAAAAAGACCTATTATTTCATTACACAAATCAAAATTTGTGTAAAGTATATTCAGTACCAAATCAACAAGAGAATTTTCAAAAATACTATAGATATGGTCTTTTTTCATATAAATCTATTAATTATGAAACTAAGAAAGACTCATCTATTTATGGATCACCATTACAAGTAAATAAGAAGAAAAATCTTTCTTATAATTACACTATACACAAATTATTTAATGTTAATGAGGATATTGATCTCAATAATTTTCTAAGAAGGGCTAATATTATTGATAGGGACAAAAAGCCAGATCGAAAATATTTTGATTGGAAAATGAAAAATTTTGCTCTAAGCCAATTTGATATTGATAATGATAATAAAGCTTTTCATTATATTCAAATTCGTCAAAATCCAGAGATCAATCCACCCAATTCCAAAGAAATCTTTTTTGATTGGATAAAAATAGATAAAGAAAGACTAAGTAACCCCGTAACAAATTGGGACTGCGAACCTTGGTTCTTCCCAGAACATGTGCTACTTTATACTGCATATAAAGTGAAACCGTGGATTATACCAAGTCAACTTTTTCTTGGAAATTTGTCTTTCCCTATTAGTTTTAGTGAAACTAATAAAGAGATTCAAACTCAAAAAAATTGGGATTTTATACCCGTTGAAAAAAGACTTCTTGTATCAAGGACAGGAACAGAAATTATAGAAACACCTTCTGAGGACTTGTACATGAAAATAGGTGGCGAAGCGTTTAGAGGAAGAATAAGAACCCCCGATTTAGGTCAGTATTGGCTTTTTCAATTGAAATGGTACAATTATTTTGTGGGGGAAACAATACCCGGACTAATGCAACCATTTTCAGCCCAGCTAGAGTGGAATCTAAATTACAAAAAAGTGAGCAAGTGGGTGATAACCTATCTGAGAAATAACCTATTGAGTATAAATCAACATCTCATTCATTATGAAAATACACTAGAGATGGATGAACTGGGGCAACTTGAGGTAGTGATTCTCGAATCGAATCGTCTGTATCTAGGAACTTATAGCCAAATTATTATGTATCAGACCATACGCATTTCCTTGGTTGATCAAAGTAAGCAAGAAATTAATCAAAAATACCGAAACCAAAGATATCTTAACCATCAAAGAAGAACAGGAAATAGAAAGAAAAATCATTATGATTTTCTTGTTCCCGAAACTATTTTATCATCTAGACGTCGTAGGGAGTTGAGAATTCTAATTTCTTTCAATTTAAAGAATAGGAATGGTGTGGATAAAAATCCAATACCTTGCGCCGAGCCTAAGATAAGAAACTGGGGTTTATTTTTGAATAAAAGTAAACATCTTGGCAGAAATCAAAAAAAATTAATGAAATTCTTAATGAAATTAAAGTTCTTTCTTTGGCCTAATTATCGATTAGAAGATTTAGCTTGTATGAATCGTTATTGGTTTGATACCAATAATGGGAGTCGTTTCAGCATGTTAAGGATATATATGTATCCACGATTCCAAATTCGTTGACGGTACATTCTTTCTCTATACTCCCTTGTATCAAGCTTTCAAAGGGCTCATTCAAGACTTACTCGAACAATACCCTATAATTCTAATTATAGGGTATTATGAAAGTAAACAAAACGGCGTAACATATGCCTTGTCTTACATCCCAGTTTCATATAAAATGCTACGATACTAAGTGAATGACGTATCAATTAGATCTACAAATGCATCAAGGAAATCTTCGTAATTTTAGGTTTCAGTTATTCACTTTTGTGAGTGTAAAAACCCTCTTTTTATATCCCTATCCGAATCAAATTCAAAATTGGATTGATTCCTATTAATTGATAAAATAAGCAATCCATAAAGAAATTAAAATTCTTGTGTATACTACATTAAAATAGCCGGTATTATTATTACTGATCAATCAAATTCATATCTGTTCTGTAAAAGGGGGAGGGGGAAATTCTTTTATGCTAAAAGATGCATTCGTTTCAATTATTTTGAAAGAGGAAAACAAAGAAAACAGAGGGTCCGCTGAATTTCAAGTAGTTAATTTCACCAATAAGATACGGAAACTTACTTTACATTTGAAATTGCACAAAAAGGACTATTCGTCTCAGAGAGGCCTGCTAAAAATTCTGGGAAAACGTCAACGGCTGCTGGCTTATTTGTCAAACAAAAACAGAATACGTTATAAAGAATTAATTGATCAGTTGAATATTCGAGAAACAAAAGCTGATTAATTTGAAGAGTTGGTTTGAATTATTCGCTTCAATTGTAATGAACTTCTTTTCGCTTTCAGCAACTCATGGAAGAATGAATCGGGAAAAAACCTATGACTACGCCAGTTACAAGAAAAGACCTCATGATAGTCAATATGGGTCCTCACCACCCATCAATGCATGGTGTTCTTCGACTCATTGTTACTCTAGATGGAGAAGATGTTATTGACTGTGAACCAGTATTGGGTTATTTACATAGAGGTATGGAAAAAATTGCGGAAAACCGAACAATTATACAATATTTGCCTTATGTAACACGTTGGGATTATTTAGCTACTATGTTCACAGAAGCAATAACTGTAAATGCACCGGAACAGTTAGGCAATATTCAAGTACCTAAAAGGGCCAGCTATATCAGAGTCATTATGCTGGAGTTAAGTCGTATAGCTTCGCATTTGTTATGGCTTGGCCCTTTTATGGCAGATATTGGAGCACAGACCCCTTTCTTCTATATTTTTCGAGAAAGAGAATTGATATATGACCTATTCGAAGCTGCCACCGGTATGCGAATGATGCATAATTTTTTTCGTATCGGAGGGGTAGCTGCTGATTTACCTCATGGATGGATAGATAAATGTTTGGATTTTTGCGATTATTTTTTAACAGAGGTTGCTGAATATCAAAATCTTATTACACGCAATCCTATTTTTTTAAAACGAGTTGAGGGAGTAGGCATTATTGGCGGAAAGGAGGCAATAAATTGGGGTTTATCGGGACCAATGCTCCGAGCTTCCGGAATACAATGGGATCTTCGTAAAGTTGATCAGTATGAGTGTTACGACGAGTTCGATTGGGAAGTCCAATGGCAAAAAGAGGGGGATTCATTAGCTCGTTATTTAGTACGAATCAATGAAATGGCAGAATCCATAAAAATTATTCAACAGGCCCTAGAAGGAATTCCGGGGGGGCCCTATGAGAATTTAGAAATCCGACGCTTTGATACACTAAGAGATCCGAAATGGAATGATTTTGACTATCGATTTATTAGTAAAAAACCTTCTCCGACTTTTGAATTGTCGAAGCAAGAACTTTATGTGAGAGTTGAAGCCCCAAAAGGAGAATTGGGAATTTTTCTGATAGGAGATAAGAGTGTTTTTCCTTGGAGATGGAAAATCCGACCACCGGGTTTTATCAATTTGCAAATTCTTCCTCAGCTAGTTAAAAGAATGAAATTGGCTGATATTATGACGATATTAGGTAGCATAGATATCATTATGGGAGAAGTTGATCGTTAAAATGATAATTGATACCACAGAAGTACAAGCTATCGATTCTTTTTCGAGATTGGAATCCTTAAAAGAAGTCGATGGGATCATATGGATGCTTGTTCCTATTTTCAGTCTTGTATTAGGAATCACAATAGGTGTACTAGTAATTGTTTGGTTAGAAAGAGAAATATCTGCAGGGATACAACAACGTATTGGACCTGAATACGCCGGTCCTTTTGGAATTCTTCAAGCTCTAGCAGATGGTACAAAATTACTTTTCAAAGAGAATCTTCTGCCATCTCGAGGAGATATTCGTTTATTCAGTATCGGACCATCCATCGCAGTCATATCGATTCTACTAAGTTATTTAGTAATTCCTTTTGGCTATCATCTTGTTCTAGCTGATCTCAGTATCGGTGTTTTTTTATGGATTGCAATTTCAAGTATTGCTCCCATTGGACTTCTTATGTCAGGATATGGATCAAATAATAAATATTCCTTTTTAGGCGGTTTACGAGCTGCTGCTCAATCAATTAGTTATGAAATCCCATTAACTCTATGTGTGTTATCAATATCTCTACGTGTGATTCGTTGAGACATAAAATTGACCCTACTTCTTTTCTTTCTAGAAAGGGCCTTTGCCGAGTTGAATATATATTTTTCTTTTTGATTCATCATTCGGGTTGATAAACTAAACCAGATAGTTATATGAGTGAAAGAAACAGCTTCTAAATTTGCAGTAAAAAGATTGAATCTCATTTTCTATGTACAAGAGTGAAGTGAAAGTAAACATAAACATTAGAAACTGTTTACCCCAAGATTGGTTAATTAGTGATCATGGCTTGAAGCGGGTGCAAAAGATCAACTATATGGGTTTTTTACTATCTATTACCATACATGTATTACCCTAATGGCGGATTCGCAAAAGAGGTGGATAGTTAGGAACACCAAGGTACACAAAGGATTCGTAATAGAGATTATGTAAGTTATTCAACAGGATTTTTCTGTGCATAAAAGGAATTCTAATTGGAACTTTAAGTTGGTAGAAATGATGAAGAAGTACTCCCCCCGATTCCGATCCGGAGTATCCTCCTATCCACCGATTAAGTAAATAACTATCAAGAACGAAGTAATCCTTTACTTTACTTTGTTGTTTAAGTTTAAAATCCCTTTTTCTGAGAAAGCAGAATAGGAACGAAAAAAAGAAACTAGAAAGAATATAATTGCACTAGAAAGAAAGAGATCTTTTTTATTCTTTCCTCTATTTAGAGAAATAGAATTCTTGTCATGATTCATGAACTAATGTAATACCTAATTGTTTTTCGTAATCGAAAATGCCAGGTTGAAATATCTATTGATATTGCTACAAGAAAGATTTTATTGAAAGCTTAAGTTATTCCTCAACAAAGAAAAATTGAAATTCTTAAAAGATAAGATCAATTCCGAAGCACTTTATTTTAAATATAGCAGA